TACCTTCCTTTTTTGAACCTATTTGGAAACAACTTGAAAAAAGACTTATAAAAGTGAAAAAAAAACGTTTTCTAGCCCTAAAAATTATAAACGAAAGAGCAAAATGGTTTCGAAAAGTATCAAAAGAAAAAACAAGATGGGTTAGAAAAATAGTTCGATTTATAAAAAGAATAATGAAAGAACTTAAAAAAGCAAGTCTAATTCCATTATTTGGATTGAGGGAAGTATATGAATCGAATACAAAAAAAAAAAAATCACTAATAAGTAATCATATAAATCATGAATCGTCCATTCGAATTAGATCTGCGGATTGGACAAATTATTCACTGACAGAAAAAAAGATGAAAGATCTGGCTGATAAGACAAATACAATCAGAAATCAAATCGAAAAAATAACAAAAGAAAAAAAAAATATATTTATAACTACGTATATAAACATTAGTCCTAACGAAACAAATTGTGATGATAAAAGATTAGAATCACCAAAAAAGATTTGGCAGATATTAAAAAGAAGAAGTGCTCGACTAATGCGCAAATATCACTATTTTTTTTATTTGTTTATTGAAAGGATATACAAAGATATTTTTTTACGTATCATTAATATTCCCAGAATACATGTAAAAATTTTACTTCAATTAAAAAACAAAATAACGGATAATTCCAATGATGAAACAAATAAAAAAGGATTTTATATTGATCAAAATAAAAAAAATAAAATTTATTTTATTTCGACTATAAAAAAGTTTATTTCTAATATTAGAAATAAAAATTCGAAGATTTTTTGTGACCTTTCTTCGTTGTCACAGGCATATGTATTTTTCAAATTATCACAAGCCCAAGTTATCAACAAGCATTACTTGAAATTTTTATTTCAATATCACGGAACAATTCCTTTTATTAAGGATAGAATAAAAAAAGATTTTTTTGGAACACACGGAATATTTCATTTCGAATCCAGGTATAATAAACTTAGCGGTTTTAAAATGAATGAATGGAAAAGCTGGTTAATGGGTAATGATCACTATAAATACAATTTATCTCAGACTAGATGGTCTAGATTAGTACCGCAAAATTGGCGGAATAGAATCAATCAAAATTTGATGGTTCAAAATAAAAACTCAACCAATTTTTATTCATATGAAAAAGACCGATTAATTCATTACAAGAAAGAAAACAATTATGCATATGCAGTAAATTCATTACCGAACCAAAAAGATAAATTAAAAAACTACAAATATGATCTTTTATCAAATAAATATCTGAATTATGAAGATAAGAAAGGTTCATATATTTATGGGTCGCCATTCCAAGTAAACCAGGCAAAAAGGATTTCCTATAATTACAATAATTATAATCCCGAACTTTTTTATTTGCCGAGAGATATAGATCTTGGAAACTATCTACGAGAAGATTCTATTATTGATAGGGATAAAAATCCGGATAGAAAATATTTTGATTGGAGAACTATTAATTTTTGTCTTAGAAAAAAGATCGATATTGAGGAATGGAGAAATAGAGATATCGGGGCCAGCGCCAACATTAATAAAAATACTAAGACTCGGACTAATTATTATCAAATAATTGATAAAATGGATAAAAAAAAAATGGATAAGAAAGTGTTTATGAATCCCCCGATTCATAAACAAATCTGCCCAACCAATCAAACAAAAACATTTTTGGACTGGATGGGAATGAATGAAGAAATCCTAAATTGTCCGATATCAAATCTAGAACTTTGGTTTTTACCAGAATTTGTGTCACTTTATAATACATATAAGATTCAACCGTGGATCATACCAATCAATTTACTTCTTTTTAAATTGAATATAAATAAAAACATTAGTCAAAATATCAACGCAAAGAAAAAAAAAGATAGATTATATAATCCAAAAAAATCTCTTGAATTAGAGAATCAAAATCAAGAAGAAAAACAACAGCCAGTCCAAGGAGATCTTGGATCATATGCACAAAATAACAAAAATATTGGATCTGATCCATCGAAAAAAAAAAATGTTAAAGAAGATTATCGGGGATCATACATTCAAAAAAGAAAAAATAAAAATAAATCCATGATAGGAGCGGAACTAGATTTCTTCCTGAAAAGATATTTTCTTTTTCAATTGAAATGGGATAATGCTTTTAATCAAAAAATACTCAATAATATCAAGGTATATTGCCTACTCCTTAGATTGAGAAATCCAAAGGAAATTGCTATATCCTCTATTCAAAGGGACGAAATAAGTTTGGATGTAATGCTGATTCCGAAGTCTACAACTCTTACAAAATTGATAAAAAGGGGACTATTGATTATTGAACCAGCTCGGCTATCCATAAAATGGGACGGACAATTTATCATGTACCAAACCATAGCTATTTCACGGGTGCATAAGAGTAAGCGCCAAACTAATCGAAGATACCAAGAAAAAAGAAATGTTGATAAGAATGGTCTTAATGAATCCATTGCACGACACGAAAATGGGAATAGAAACGATAATTTTTATGATTTTATTGTTCCTGATAATTTTTTATCTCCTAGACGTCGTAGAGAATTGAGAATTCTCATTTGTTTCAATTCAAGAAATGTCAATGTTGGGGATAGAAATCAAGTATTTTGCAATGGGAACAATGTAAAGCGCTGTGGTCAATTTTTTTATGAGGATAAGTATCTTGATGTAGATACAAATCGATTTATTAAGTTCAAATTATTTCTTTGGCCAAATTATCGATTCGAAGATTTTGCTTGTATGAATCGCTATTGGTTTGATACCAATAATGGTAGTCGTTTCATTATGTCAAGGATACATATGTATCCACGATTGATAATTAGTTGATGATACATTTACATTACATGGATCAAGCGGCATCTCTGACATGGTATATGAACACAAACAAATATATACAGCCTTATGTTGTTATATTAGATTATGGTACATGATACTGATTACCTGACCTTGATCTTAGCAATTCTATCTAGTAAGTAATGAGTCGTCATAATCTTCTTATCTTAGGTCAAAATTCTTCTCTTTTGTAGGTTAGAAATTTTTTATCTATATTTGAATAAAATTGAAAAAAAAAATTGTATTGATTATCAATTAAGTGAATTAAAAAAAAAAAAGAAGTATACGAATAAATCCCGATTATTGTGTATAACAAATTAAAATGACTGGCATTATTATTACTGATTAATAAAATCTATATTTGTAATGTAAATAAAGAAAAAGGGACCCAGAATTTTTTGTTATGGTTAAAAATTTATTCATTTCAGTTATTTCGAAAGAAGAAAAAAAAGAAAATAGGGGGTCTGTTGAATTTCAAGTATTCAGTTTCACCAATAAGATACGTAGACTTACTTCCCATTTGGAATTGCACAGAAAAGACTATTTATCTCAGAGAGGTCTACGTAAAATTCTGGGAAAACGTCAACGACTCCTGGCTTATTTGTCAAAGAAAAATAGAGTACGCTATAAAGAATTAATTAGTCAATTGGATATTCGGGAGCCAAAAACTCGTTAAGTTCATTTTTTTTTTTATTTATTTATTATTTATAATATTTATAATAATTAGAATTATAAATATTAATTATTATTTTTAATGAACTTCATTTGGTTTTCAGCAATTCGTGGAATAATGAATCGGGGAAAAAATATATGACTGTACCGACTACAAGAAAAGACCTCATGATAGTCAATATGGGTCCTCAACACCCATCAATGCACGGTGTTCTTCGACTCATCATTACTCTAGATGGGGAAAATGTTATTGACTGTGAACCCGTATTGGGTTATTTACACAGAGGAATGGAAAAAATTGCGGAAAATCGAACAATTATACAATATCTTCCTTATGTAACACGTTGGGATTATTTAGCTACTATGTTTACAGAGGCAATAACGGTAAATGGACCAGAACAGTTGGGAAATATCCAAGTACCGAAAAGAGCGAGCTATATTAGAGTAATTATGCTAGAACTGAGTCGTATAGCTTCTCATTTGTTATGGCTTGGCCCTTTTATGGCAGATATCGGTGCGCAGACCCCTTTCTTCTATATTTTCCGAGAGAGGGAATTGATATATGACCTATTCGAATCTTCCACAGGTATGCGAATGATGCATAATTATTTCCGTATCGGAGGGGTGGCTGCTGATCTACCTTATGGCTGGATAGATAAATGCTTGGATTTCTGTGATTATTTTTTAACAGGGGTTACTGAATATCAAAAGCTTATTACGCGTAATCCTATTTTTTTGGAACGAGTTGAAGGGGTGGGTATTATTAGTGGAGAGGAAGCAATAAATTGGGGTTTATCGGGACCAATGCTACGAGCTTCCGGAATTCCGTGGGATCTTCGTAAAATTGATCATTATGAGTCTTACGACGAATTTGATTGGGAAGTACAATGGCAAAAAGAGGGAGATTCACTAGCCCGTTATTTAGTCCGAATCGGTGAAATGGTGGAATCCATCAAAATTATTCAACAAGCCCTGGAAGGAATTCCAGGAGGGCCTTATGAGAATTTAGAGGTACGGCGTTTTGATAAAACAAAGGATTCTGAATGGAATGATTTTGATTATCGATTCATTAGTAAGAAACCTTCGCCCACTTTTGAATTGTCTAAACAAGAACTTTATGTGAGAGTAGAAGCCCCCAAGGGGGAATTGGGAATTTTTCTGGTAGGAGATCGGAGTGTTTTTCCCTGGAGATGGAAAATTCGTCCACCTGGTTTTATCAATTTGCAAATTCTTCCTCAGCTAGTTAAAAAAATGAAATTGGCCGATATTATGACAATACTAGGTAGTATAGATATTATTATGGGAGAAGTTGATCGTTGAAATGATAATTGATACGATAAAAGTACAAGCTATCAATTCTTTTTCCAGATCGGAATCCTTAAAAGAGGTTTATGGGCTCATATGGTTACTTATTCCTATTTTTACTCCTGTATTTGGAATCATAATAGGAGTGCTGGTAATTGTGTGGTTAGAAAGACAAATATCTGCGGG